GAAAAGCATTGGCGCACGTGTAAACGAGGTGCTCTACCTAACTGAGCTATAGCCCTTGTCATAGATATCTTAACATATAGATAATTTCTTGTCAAGATGGATATTTCCTAATCTCACATGATAACTCTTTGATCCGTTTACTGTTAACAGATTGGTATTGCTTAGAAATTATATTCTATCTATAATCCCCGAGGTGATGGGTCTTCTTTTGCGGTGATAAATTACCTACTTAACTCAGTGGTTAGAGTATTGCTTTCATACGGCAGGAGTCATTGGTTCAAATCCAATAGTAGGTAGAACTTATTAGATACCGGAGTCAATGCAATGGTATCTAATAAGTTTTTCTACCCATCCTCCTTTTTTCGTTGTATCAGATTAGACTTGATTGTCTTCAATTGGCAGAATCTAAATGTGGTGTATAAAAAAGAACTTCTAAAAAACTTCTTTTGATTATTTTGATGTATTGACTAGTAGGAAATAACATTGACAGCCTCTACTCGTGTCCTAGCTCGTCTGAGAGCTAGATTCGCTTCAATCACCTGTCTCTTACCCTCAGCTCTACTCAAGTTAGCTTCAGCTATTTTAAGAGTTTGTTGAGCTTCTTGCGGATCAATGTCAGTACTCATCTCCGCATCATTTCCTAAAATGGTGATCTCATTATTCCCTATTCTAGCAAAACCACCCATCAGAGCCACCGTTAACCATTGGTCGTTGAGGCGTATTCTCAAAAGACCTATATCTACAGCCGTGGCAATAGGGGCGTGGTTCGGTAATACACCAATTTGGCCACTATTTGTAGATAAAATGATTTCTTTCACTTCTGAATCCCAAATAATTCGATTAGGAGTCAGTACACAAAGATTTAAGGTCATTTCTTCAAATTGCTCTCCACTTCTAAGTTCATAGCTTTCGCGGTAGCTTCATCGATGTTACCCACCAAATAAAAAGCCTGCTCGGGCAGACCATCTAATTCTCCGGAAAGGATCAGTTGAAACCCCCTAATTGTTTCTGCAAGACCAACATATTTTCCTGGAGAACCAGTAAATACTTCTGCCACGAAGAAGGGTTGTGATAAGAAACGCTCAATTTTTCGTGCTCTTGCTACAGTTAAACGATCCTCCTCGGATAATTCGTCCAACCCAAGAATAGCTATAATGTCCTGAAGTTCTTTGTAACGTTGTGAAGTTTGCTTAACTCTTTGCGCAGTTTCATAATGTTCCTCGCCAACGATCCGAGGTTGTAACATAGTTGACGTTGAATCTAAAGGATCTACTGCTGGATAAATACCCTTGGCAGCTAATCCTCTTGATAGTACGGTAGTAGCATCTAAATGTGCAAATGTAGTGGCAGGAGCAGGGTCGGTCAAATCGTCCGCAGGTACATAAACTGCTTGGATCGAAGTTATAGATCCCTCTTTGGTAGAAGTAATTCTTTCTTGCAAAGAACCCATTTCTGTACTAAGGGTAGGTTGATAACCCACTGCAGAAGGCATTCTCCCTAATAATGCGGATACTTCTGATCCTGCTTGGACAAAACGAAAGATATTGTCGATGAATAGAAGCACATCTTGTTCATTAACATCCCGGAAATATTCTGCCATAGTTAGGGCAGTCAAACCAACTCTCATACGAGCTCCCGGCGGTTCATTCATTTGACCATAGACTAAAGCTACTTTTGATTCTGCAAGATTTTTTTCATTAATTACTCCGGATTCTTTCATTTCCATGTAAAGATCATTTCCTTCACGAGTACGCTCTCCTACTCCGCCAAATACGGATACGCCTCCATGAGCTTTGGCAATGTTGTTGATCAATTCCATGATGAGTACTGTTTTACCTACTCCAGCTCCCCCAAATAGTCCGATTTTTCCTCCACGGCGATAAGGAGCTAAAAGATCTACCACCTTAATACCTGTTTCAAAGATTGATAATTTCGTATCTAACTGTATAAAGGCAGGCGCAGATCTATGAATAGGAGATGTTGTGCGAGTATCTACAGGACCTAAATTATCAACAGGCTCTCCAAGAACGTTGAAGATTCGCCCGAGAGTAGCTCCGCCGACTGGAACACTTAGAGGAGCTCCCGTGTCAATCACTTCCATTCCTCTCATCAGCCCATCTGTAGCACTCATAGCTACAGCTCTAACTCGATTATTTCCTAATAATTGTTGTACCTCACAAGTCACATTAATTTGCTGACCGACAGTATCTCGACCCTTAACTACCAAAGCGTTATAAATATTAGGCATTTTGCCCGGGGGAAAAACGACATCCAGTACTGGGCCAATAATTTGAGCGATACGCCCTAGTTTTTTTTCTTCAAGTGTGGAAACCGCAGGGCTAGAAGTAGTAGGATTGATTCTCATAATTATAATAAAGTGAAATATGTCGAAATCCTTTTTGGAATAATACCAAATCGAAAATAAATGTCCGATAGCAAGTTGATCAGTTAATTCAATAAGAGATAAATGGGAGATAGCACTCGATTTAGTTGGTACCGC